ACTTCTTAATAGCATTATCGATTAAAAATGTATTTTCTAGCATTTGACCGCGTACCATTGAAGGCTTTAGCCGCACACTTGAACGATAACCCAGAAAGTCAAGGGAATTATTGGATAATTGGTTTATATAAATCCTTCCTGGGTAAGACCACAGATAAAAAGAAGATTTCCAGAAATTGACAAAGTAATATTTCCATTTATTCATCAAAAGAAACGTCCCTTTTGAAGCAAGAATTGATTTTCCTTGATACCTAACATAATGCATGAAAGAATCTTTGAATAACCATAAATTTGCTTGAAAAGCCCTGGCAAAGACTTCTGCAAGATGCTCTATTTTTCCATAGAAATATATTCGTTCAATAAGGGCTCCAGAAGATGTTGATCGTAAGTGAGAAGATTGGTTACGGAGAAATAGGAAGCCAGATTCATATTCACATACATAAGAAGTATATAGGAAGAAGAATAGTCTGTGATTGATTTTTGAAAAAGAAGAACTGGCTTTATTTGAATTTGAAGTAATAAGACTATCCCAATTATGACACTCATGGAGAAAGAATCTTAATAAATGCAAAGAGGAAGCATCTTTTATCCAATAGCGAAGAGCTTGAACCAAGATTTCCAGATGAGCTGGGTAAGGTATTAGTATATCTAATACATAATTTAAATGTGAAAAGTTGTCCTCTAAAAAAGAAAATATTGAATGAATTGATCGTAAATTATCGGATTTAACTACCCCTTTCCTTTCTAGGGAAGATATTAATCGCAGAGACAATGGAATTTCCATAATGGTTGAAGAAACCTCTGACATTACTTGCGAATAAAAATTCTTGTTGTGCCCCAAAAAAGGAGTCTGTTTAGAATCATTAACAGAAAGGATCAAATGATTCTGTTGATACATTCGAATGATTAAACGTTTCACAATTAGTAAACTGGATTTATTGTCATAACCTGCATTTTCCAACAAAATTGATCCATTTAAACCATGATCATGAGCAAGTACATAAATATACTCCTGAAAGATAAGTGGATATAAGAAGTAGTGAGATCTATCTAGCCCTAAATAGCTTTGGAATTTATCCATTTGAATTCTATTTAAATGAAAGGTAGAGGATTTTGGGGGTTATAAATGATACATAGTGCGATACAGTCAAAACAAGGTATTATAGTACAAACCGAATAGATACCTCGGATACAGATAAACTTATAAACAGATTCTCTATCCTCTCTTTTTCCATTTAAAATGAAGTATTTATGTTCGTTTTCATTATAGGATAACAAGATGATTAGAAATCCTTTACTTTTTTCAACCCAATCGCTCTTTTGATTTTGGAAATGTTTTTATCAATATACTGTTTCTTATACACATACTTCTCCATTATAGAATGGAGAGTGGTAATATTTAGGATTCATTAAAAAATCAAGAATACATTCCTGGGAGAAAGCCTTCCCGTATTGGGCACTAATCTTTTTTTAACGTCTAATTAGATCGGGTAATCATTCAAATTAAGAACGGAAGCTCGTTGCTTTTTCTTTCCCTATAATCAAAATGAAATTAATTGAAGCCATGGGGCCCTATCCATTTATTAATTCGACCCAACTTGAAATTGACTTCGATTTGCTCCCTTTGAATAATTTTCATTTTAAACGAAAGCTTTGTATCGAGCCGGAAAGAATAAAATATTCTCAGAACTCTTAATTGATACGACATGCTATTTTTTCCATTCATTCCCTTTCAGGATCAGTCGTGGTCTTCCAAACTTTACCGATGGTATGGACGAATCCCTCGCTTCATCTAAATGTGTAAAAGATCCTAGCCGCACTTAAAAGCCGAGTACTCTACCGTTGAGTTAGCAACCCAAATAGAAAAAGGGTATGTAGATACAATCAGAATAAAACAAAATGATTAAATCAAAGCATTAATCTACGAAATAAAAAAATATATAAAAAATTTTTCTAATCTATTTGGAACATAAAAATGACTAAATCAGATGAAAAAAATAAAAAATTTACCGATCAACAAAATAAATAAAATAATAAAAAATGCTGGACCATCCCCTATTTCTATGTTCTCCACTTTTTCAATCAAAAATCCGAGGAGCAAAGCTAATCCAACGAACCCATCATTTGAATCAACAGGTAAAAAAGAAAACCTATGGGACGGAAATAAATAGAGCTGCTTATCACGATGAATTATATTTGTTCGATACAATATTGTCAATAATTTTTAGTTTAGATGGAGAATAAATAAAGAAAAAGTAGAAAAAGGATTTATGCAATCAATAGTGTATTGAATCCATATATAATAAGTCGAATAAAGAACTTCGATTCCTTGTTTCTTACTTGGTATTAGAGTTCGAATGAAAACCACCCAATTGCAGGTTGCAGGTAATGCCATAATTTTCTATTTTGTTTCTATTTTGTAAAAATCCATCAAATAGGATCAAATAGGGTTTCCTTAGAAAAAGATTCTATAAAAACAATGATAAATAGATACGAATAGAGCAAGAAAAGAAGGAAATAAAAAAACATAGTATAGAAAAGATATCCAAAATGATATAGAAATCACTATCCTATCCTTAGTTTTTATTTCCTTAATTTAATTGAATTTCGTTTGATTAGGGCAAAGTTCCTTAAAAACCTCTGCCTTTTTTAAAATATCCTGAACAGTTCCTGTAGGCTGAGCACCTTTTTCAAGGAAATAGAGAATAGCGGGAACGTTTAAATAAGTTTGATTCTTGATAGGATCATAAAAACCTACTTTCCGAAGATCTCTTCCTTCTCTTCGAGATCGAACATCAATTGCAACGATTCGATAGACGGCTCATCGGGATAGATGTAGATGAAAAAGAACCCCCCCCTAGAACCGTATAAGAAGTTTTCTCCTCGTACGGCTCGATAAAAAATGATTCGAAGTTTTGTCTATGGATAAAATTAGAATAAATAGGAAAGGAATCCGTAAAATAAATTAGTCTATAATTTAACTCATAGTCATTTTTTTTTTAGCTTCCTTCCTGAAAAAAAAATCATTTGTACTCATAACTCAAGTTCAATAATTCTCAAATATATTAAATATTAAAGAAATGAATCTTTTTTTTTTTGAGTGGTCTTTAACCCCCCCTTTTTTCGTCTCATTTCAAATATATTTGGATTCTTTATTTGGATCCGTGAGACAATTGAAGTGGTGTTTCCTTGTTCTGGGATCCTTTATCTTGGTTTTAAATCATTGGGTTTAGACATTACTTCGGTGCTTCTTAATCCTTTCAAAATGGTAGCAACATACCCCTTTTGTGATTTCTTTCTATCAAAGAATCATACCGATGGTTGATTCGTGCGCGATACACTGTGGATCAAAAAAGTTTTAGCCGTTCCAACAAATTTTTTTGAATTGAAAATTTGCTCGAATCGGATCCTTTCGATTTCTATATCGAAGATATACTTACGAAGTTGTTCCAATTTATTGATTGGCATTAACCCTAGATCGTTGCCCCTGAGAAATTAATCAATACTTTCTACTCGAGCTCCATCACGAACTATTTACATTACAACCCAATAAAAAAAAGAAGGGTTCTAGTAAAATAGAAAAACGACGTCGAGCCAAGAGCACCTTCATTCCTATATAAAATGGTGGATGTAAGAATAAGAATCCACACCGGATCGTGTCCTTCAAGTCGCACGTTGCTTTCTACCACATCGTTTTAAACGAAGTTTTACCATAACATTCCTCTAATTTGGAACCAGTATGGAATTGATTCAATTATGGAATCATGAATAGTCATTGGTTCAGTCGGTACAGAGACACAGTCATTTATATTTTTTATTGTCTACATAGATAATAAATATTTTTCTGAAGAAAGATTAGCAAGACCCCGGCTTTTTTGTATTAATGGAACTTTTTCTATAAATCTCTATCTCAAAAAATGTCTAACAGAAATATCCAGAAATCTAAATATAGAAATAACATAACTAACAGAAATCACACGAATAAAGAAATTCTATTTGACTCTGCCTCTTCAAGTGACTCAATAAGATAGACTGACCCATTCCAACTTCCCAAAACTTCCCAAAGATTCAATCCATAAAGAATCATTACAAATCTTTATACTTGAAAAAGTTTCTTACTTCTATACTTCTACATCATTATTTGAGTCAAGTTTTACAATAAAGACTCCATTTGATTATCATAAGAAAAAGAATTTTCTGTTTCTTTTGGAATGGAATTGTCAATGATGTAAAGCAAATAATAAAAATAGATCGAACAACCAAAAGAAATATCATTGTTAAATATTTAAAATATTTAAATTTTAATATTTTAGGGATACAAATGATTTTTCACAAAAATGGAATTTTTGTCACTGAAATAGGATAACAATACATACCTATAGGCTAAGCACTTCCTCTTTTATATGTATTTTCATATTTTGTTTAACCTGAGGTTCAGTAATCTTTCTACAGATCTATGTCCCATCTTATCTTTATCTGGATCACAAAAGGGTTTAGTTACTTTTGCATGTAATTTGAACTCGATTTAGTTCAGTTTGTGAAAAATTCAGATATGATTCCGAAAAGAATCATTCAAAATCAAAAAAGAAAGAGGAATCATATTCTATCCAATATTAGACCTTGAAACAGAACCTTGTTGAACAAAAAAGAAGTATTCGGATACAAGGGATATGCTCTGGGACGGAAGGATTCGAACCTCCGAATAGCGGGACCAAAACCCGTTGCCTTACCGCTTGGCTACGCCCCATTTCTATTTTTATTGGACACTAATAAAGAATAATATTGGTATTAAGTGTTCGTCAATTCCAGTCCAACTATCGATATAAAATCTTTCTCCTTTATAGAATTGATTATAGATTCGTTGCTAGAATTTTGACATGTGTATATCTAGAATTCAACTGAATTTATTGATCATTACATATAATTCAATTAAGATATTGTATGAAAGTATGATTTCTTCTATTCTCCTTTGAGAATTGGAGGATTTTTGATTGAGTGGAAAAAGAAGGATTTTTTTGTCTACCTTACTTTCTTCATTTTTCCTTATATCAATAACTCAATCAAAATGCAATTATCTCGACGAAAAAAAATGTCTGTTATGCTTAATATCTTTAGTTTGATCTGTCTTAATTCTGCCCTTTATCCGAGTAGTCTTTTCTTGGCCAAATTGCCCGAAGCCTATGCTTTTTTGAATCCAATCGTAGATGTTATGCCAGTCATACCCCTGTTCTTTTTTCTTTTAGCCTTTGTTTGGCAAGCTGCTGTAAGTTTTCGATAAGATCTTTAATAGTATCCTAGAAAATTCATGATTTATTCGATAAAAATGATAACAATTGATAAGATCAAATAAGTCTGACAGTATGAACCTTCAATTCAAACATTGAAATTCTCGGATAGCCGCGAGAAATCCGTCTCGCCCCATTTCCCGATTTTAATCCTTTTTCTCCTTTTTCCGGCGAAATACCTTATTAGCTTAGGGTCGCTTACAATATCTAATTGTTGGTATGAAAGTGATTTGTGGTAATCAAAGACTCTTATTAAAAATTGAAGAATTTCAACTTCATTTGAATTTCTGAACATTCTTTTCTATTTCTATAATTCATTTCTTGGTGTCAAAATAGGATATGTGATATAAAAATGGAGGATCTATTATCTTTTCTTTTCTCGCTTTTCTTTTTCAAAAAATGATCTTGGAGGTTGTGTAATGCTTACTCTCAAACTTTTCGTTTACACAGTAGTAATATTCTTTGTTTCTCTCTTCATCTTTGGATTCCTATCCAATGATCCAGGACGCAATCCTGGACGTGAAGAATAAAATAAAAAATTTCGTTTTTCTTGCTTGATTTTACAATTTTCTTAATATTTTATTTTAGCTATTCCACACATTTCACTAGGAAAAAAAATAAACAGGGGTTTGCTAAATTTGAAATAAAAAAATAGAAAGTCATCAACGGAAACGGAAAGAGAGGGATTCGAACCCTCGGTACGAATAACTCGTACAACGGATTAGCAATCCGCCGCTTTCGTCCACTCAGCCATCTCTCCCAATTGAAAAAGATAATTACTATGTTACATTACACATCAAGTAAGGATTAAAGAAAGTATTTCTTTCACATTCTTTATCGTTATTATATAATTAGCAATTCCATTTAGATGCTCGAAAGATCCAAATAGAAAAATAAAGAAAGAAGACCTTCTTGCTTTGATTTTGTTCGAAGTGCCCTTTTGGCCTGGCCCGGTCAATACCCAGCCGGGCCTTTTTTTGTTCCAAAAAATTCCCTTTCTTTTTTATTTATAGGCAACATACTCTAAATAGCCAATTTTGTATCTGTGTAACAATTTCCGTTCTGGGGTTTACATATACTTATCATTTTTGTTATAATGGAAATTGAGAATGATTTTTGATTCAAAAGAATCAATTAAGTATGTATCAATTTGTATTTTCTTATGTCATTAGGCAAACCAAATTTTAGATTCAAATCCAAGAATCATTCACGAATTCTCAGTCAACGAATAGTTAATGGTTCCCATTTGTCATAAATTTTGGTTTTTTTGAGTGAAAATATACATTTTCTTTTTCAATAGAAAAGTGAGGGGAAGCTTTTTGGCATTGTGTGTTTTGAGATACTATACAATCAATCGAAGGGGTAGATCAAATACAAGCAAAAGGGGAAAAAGGGTTTCTTTTCTCATTTTTCTAAATTTAGAAAAATGAGAAAGAAAAGGGATGCAAGTACAATAAACTAAAATTTAGTAATCCAACCCAAAAAGGGAAATTTTGATCCGATTGTGTATCGTTTTGGCGGCATGGCCGAGTGGTAAGGCGGGGGACTGCAAATCCTTTTTCCCCAGTTCAAATCCGGGTGCCGCCTCATCAACAAACGAATCGAAATCTCTTATTCTGTTCGGCTGATATAACTCAACCAAATTTTACCCAGCAGAACAGAAAGAATAAGGGGACTGTGAATACTTGGTTGATCCTAAAATCCGTTCTGGTTATTTTGTAAATAAATCTTTGAATCCAAAATGAAAAGAAAGATTATAATGGTCGAAGCAAGATTTCCCGACTCCTTTCTACTACTAATGTAATGTCTACTGATTGGGTCTTGATTGGATAGCCGGCAGATAATTTCACTACTGGTTGGGGAAGTTCTTTCTATACTGTAATCTACATATATAGACTCGCGAGAATCTCTGAGTGTTTAGGCATTCAATCACTATTAGATTGAGATGGATAATTGACTTTTTTATAGAAAAGAAAAAGTGAAAAAAAAAATCTCATCTTTTTTTTTAACTCCTCGTCAAGAGTATAATATACTATCTCTCAACTCCTTCAGATAGATACAACTCCTTCAGAGAAATAATCAGGAAAGGGTACGTATTAGATCAAATAGGAAAAAATTGTAATAAATAGCAATTGATCTATTTTTACTTTGAAGGGCAAGAAAAAAGGAATGGACCCTCTTATTTTATTACTAGATGTTCCATTAGTAACATTCCTTTGTAGTGTTATTGTTTATTTTACTTGTGTTTAGTCTTTCCCGATTAGAAATCATATAGGAATTTTTGAAATGGATTTATTTGATTGGTTCATCAATAGTGTTCGGCCAGAATCCCCTTTTGACTCTGGACCATTCATTCTACTATTATTAGTGAGCAATAATGGAATAATTCTATCATAGAGATAAGGGACATAATTCACATGGATATAGTAAGTCTCGCTTGGGCTGCTTTAATGGTAGTCTTTACATTTTCCCTTTCACTCGTAGTATGGGGAAGAAGTGGACTTTAGAAGCACTCCTAATTTAGTTGAGGAATGAAACGGTATCAATTGTTTTATAGATCGTTCTGCAACGCATTTTTGATTTGAATTGAAATCATTTTCAAATCAAAATATCTTCATTTCCAAATTCCATTGGATTCTAGTGGAGAAATTGATTCTATAACAGTAAAACAATTATTTCAGATTCATCGGAATAAATAGATGTATCAAAAGAAATAGAATTGGGTCCTACGTCAATTCCATATATGGATTAATAACTACATATATTGAAGATAGAAGCTAATATAGTATACCAACTTTATTAGAAACAATTTTATACACTACTATAACACTAATAGAGAGTATGGTAAGTAAGAAATTTCTTTCTTACTTACCATACTCTCGGATCTCATAGAAGACCGCCGACGATAGCCCGTTGATTTCATTTAAGACGTAAAAATAGAATACTTTTCATTTGAAAAAATAGAATACTTTTCATTTGATTTCTTCAACTATTGATAAGAATTCAGAAGTCAAGTTTCATTTAAAGTTAATCATTTTGACTGACTGTTTTTACGTAAATTATAAGTAGAAAAGCAGTAGGAACTAAAATGAACAGTGCAGTAGCAATAAATGCAAGAATATTTACTTCCATAATCTCATCGTTTTTTTTTTTTTTATTTCACAATAACTCGGGATTTAATCCCATAGAGATGATAAATCTTTCACCTGTCAATTCAATGAATGCATTACCTATCGATTATCTTGAATCGGATCAATATCATGAATAACAATATCTGAGCTATTAAATTAATTCGTCGTCGAGAATTGAATAGTATAACATACGAACATCTTTTATCCATACCGAATCCAATCTTGGATTCCCGGACCAATCAAAAATTCCTTTACTTTATTTATCCTTCTTTTCTGTTCTTTCTTTTCTGTTCTTTTTTTTCTATAACCTACCTTAGGTCTTCCTTATAGAACCATCAAACGAAACGAAATCTAACCACCCGTCCGAACTACAAAACTCCAACAAACAATACAAGCGAAGTGGAAAAAGAGAGGAATTAGGTTCTAAATTTTAATGATCTAAATTGATTTGGAAGACAAAGAAGTATGAGAAAGATGAGTTGCAGGAGAAAAGATGGAATATTCTATCAACTTCACTATTTTAGTTATTTTCATTTTAGTTTAGGGTTTGTTCTTTCTTCGACAGAATCCTGAAAAAAAAGAAGGGAAACCCCTTCAATTATGCTCTCTGTCCCTTCTTTCACAGAAAATGGAGAGGCGAATTGATGTACTTATTGGATCCGTCGGGACTGACGGGGCTCGAACCCGCAACGTCCGCCTTGACAGGGCGGTGCTCTTGCCTATTGAACTACAATCCCAGGGAAATAAGAAGAGATCTAGCATAAATTTTGGATTCTTTTTTATTCTCTCGTATCAGGTATTTCTTAAGAACAAGAGTGTTCTACCATCTGATAGTAGATTGACAAATTGTTGGGCCGAGCTGGATTTGAACCAGCGTAGACATATTGTCAACGAATTTACAGTCCGTCCCCATTAACCACTCGGGCATCGACCCAACGCCTAATTCATTTTAGACGTTCCACAATCAACTTCCTTTCGTCTCCCAGGCAGATTTGACAAATACATATCACTTGATCTAAAATACAAAGTCCCACTGAGTAGACTATTAGAAGGACTTGACAAATATAGATCACTTGATAGAAAATCCCACTCCTATAGTCTTGAGTCTTGGTATACCCCCAGAGGGACTTGAACCCTCGTTTTCTCCGTGAAAGAGAGAGGTCGTAACCACTGGACCATAGGGGCCTATGGCCACCTTGATTCATAAATCAACTAGAAATAATAGGTCCCGGCCACCTTTAGAAAATAAAAAACACTAGAAATAAAATAGGTAAGAAAATAGGTAATAAGAAAAATACCATAGGTAATTAATAGGTAATTAATCCACCTTAACTTAATATAACTCAGGCCGAGAGCCGCCTTTAGGAAATGAATAGGAGATGAATCAAACCGAAAAACTCGTTAACTATTCTGGAGGTTAATGGTAATCAAACTTTACCATTCAATTACAACCTTAAAACTTGATTTCATTGGTCTTTCTCCTTTCACAAAGGGTTCTGCGTTGGATCCAAGATCCTTTACTCTCCAGTGGATTCAAGGTGCTTTACCAAAATATTATTTGACCACTTAAATTATATTGCGCCC